TCTATATCGAATTAATCTATATCGAATTTAAATATCAGAATAGCTGATATAGTCATTATTCAATGGGTCAGGTCCACTTACTTTTTCTTGATTTATAATTTTATGGTGGGTTTGATAAGATAAGAACAATGGAGAAGTAAGAATACTTTGGTTTGGTTATTAATAATAGGGATTGGATATCTAGAATATTCTAGAATATTTCTATTATATCCCAGGACCAAAAATGTGAATAATGAGACATGAAGAGGACTACTATGTCACTACAGGGTAGACTACTCCTAATAAGTGCAATTAGTTATTATGATAATGAATAAATGTTCAACTTTCTAACTATAACTCATAATAATCAAAACTCATTATAAAGGTGGTTACCTTTTTCCTTTTTTAGAAAAAAAAATATCTCTGTTTTCCGCTGAAAAACGAAGACTAAATCTTGAGTTTAGTGGAAAAGCCCTTTATCGGATTTGAACCGATGACTTACGCCTTACCATGGCGTTACTCTACCGCTGAGTTAAAAGGGCCCGTTTTATTCAATTCATGAATTTGCCATTATGAGTCTAATGCATATATGTATGCATATGCATATATGTATATATGTATATATGCATATGCATAGGGGTTCATACAAGAACCATCAAATAAAAAAAAAATTCTATGAAATCATAACATAAAAGTAGGAAAGACTTTTCGGATCTGGTCATACCATTAGATTCTATTGACAATTCCAAAAAACTGTTCATACTATTATCATACTATGATGATGATCATCATAGTATGATGACGGTCGGGTGGATATGCCCCTATCGTCTAGTGGTTCAGGACATCTCTCTTTCAAGGAGGCAGCGGGGATTCGACTTCCCCTGGGGGTAGAGAGGAAGTTGATCGTAGATTATCAATAAATCTAGAATTAATTCTTCCTGGGTCGATGCCCGAGCGGTTAATGGGGACGGACTGTAAATTCGTTGACGATATGTCTACGCTGGTTCAAATCCAGCTCGGCCCAATAATTCGTTGCTCCATGAATATGAAATAACCAATTTGTTCTCCAGAAACAGAAATGCCTGATCCGTAGAAATGAAGAGAAAGAGTCAATTTTTTCTCTATCCATGTTTTTCTCATTCGTTCTGATTTTTCTAACTATCTAGATTCATGATACTTAATTTAATTAAAATTAAGTATCATAAAAATAGTTCTTTTTTCTCATTGAAAAATTGATTATCCATTTTTTGGCAATAAAATAACCACTCGTTACTAGTAATCCGTGTCGCTCTCACTATATTCCATATCTATGTGGATATTCAGTATATCATTCGTGTTTCTGTTACAACACAACGAATAGAATGTTCTCATCAAACTAGTAAGAATATGTATGCCATACACCTTGCTGGGATTGTAGTTCAATCGGTCAGAGCACCGCCCTGTCAAGGCGGAAGCTGCGGGTTCGAGCCCCGTCAGTCCCGAACTAGGATCCGATGAATTGATAAATTCATCTCTCCATTTTCTGTGAAAGGGGGGACAGGTAGCAAGATCTAATCCCCCAGCGGGGGATCCTTATTTTTTTTGTTTTTCGTGTCGCATTTATCATCAGACAAGTACGGGAATTTCCATTTCTTTCACTAATACCGATTGATAAGGGGAGACATATGTAAGTTGGTACAATCGGTGGCATTACTATATTCAGTATTTTAAGAGATACCATACTCGTATCGTCTGACTTTCTTTTTCAATTGCTATTGAACAATGAAATGGAATAGAGTTCCCCTATTTTTACTGGGAGTACATACACAAATTGTATTCGTTTATTGTACGATACACAATGAACTTAACATAATTACCTCGACAGAATACCTCTCAGGTTAAACCATACCCTTTCTAGCCTCGACTTTGTTTATGTATCCTCAATGACTAATTGGAAACAATCTATCTATTCTCAATGCAAATTGCACATTGAATTTTTGATGTATGCGTTCTAGTCTCAATCCAAGAAAGAAGAAGAGATACTAATAAAATAAAAGACCAAGCAACGCCCCTTTTTAGTAAATTTGTTGGAATATTAGATCTTTTCCACTTAACACCCGTCCTTTTTTCCACTTTTTTTCTTTTCCATAACCTACTGTCTTCCTTATACAATTCTCTTTCCTTATACTTATACATACAATTATGAGATATTATATGACCCGGTATTCTATGGGTCACACAGATCCAAACAGTAGAAGTGAGATGGAAAAAAGGATGAAAAATTCAATGGAATTCCTGATCCGATAAAGAATCCCATTTCGGATTTAGTATGGATAAAATAAAAGATTTTCCTATGTTATACTATTCAATTCTCGACGATGAATCGATTTGATAGATCAGATATTGTTATTCATAATATTGATCCGATTCAGTATCATCAGAATTCAATTCATCCCATTGAATTGACAGGAGTCAAATTTCTTATCTCTATGGGATTAGATCCCGAGTTATTGCGAAGTAAAAAAAACAATGAGATTATGGA